ATAAATAGATAAATAGATAAATAGATAAATAGATAAATAGATAAATAGATAAATAGATAAATAGATAAATAGATAAATAGATAAATAGATTAAAATACTTAACATATAATATACTTATACAGGCATAGTTACAACTTCTAGCACATAGAGTCCCGAGCTTAATTAGCGTATAAAGGCCAAAAGGAGATATGAAAGTTATATCACAGGATGTAGTAAATGAGGTTGTATCTCACCACTATAAATATTTTATTTAATTTAAAAGGTTACCACACATGAAATGTATTTTAGGATGGAGGAGGAGGGAAGTAGCTTTTTTTTTTTTTTTTGTCTTTGTTATCATTTTATTCAAATTTTAGATTTAAATTATATTATTTCATGGGTATAAGTTTGATTCTGGCTTATATTTTATTGAAATTTACAAACCAAATATTGATATAAAAAACTTAAAGTTTATTAATTGTAGTGGTTAATATTGATTATCAAAATATTGGAATCAGCTAAAATTTTTAGGTCCGGCTTAATTCGTGCCAGCCGCCGCGGTTATACGATAGGATCAAATATAATTGTTTGGTGGAAATGAGTAAAAATATGTTTTAAAATAATTTTTTGAGTGTAAATTTAAAGGTGAAATTTTAAAATATACATAATAATAATATAAAAAAACTTTACATTCTTTTGAAATAAAGATTTAAACTAGGATTAGATACCCTATTATTCTTTATTGTTAGATGCCTGGGTAGTAAATGATTGTCTAAACCTAAAGAATTTGGCGGTACTTCATTCTTACTAGAGGAACCTGCTCTTGTATCGATATTCCACGATTAAATATACATATTTTTGTTTTTCAGTTTGTATACCGCCGTTGTCAGATTATTTTTAAAAAATATTATCTAATTAGTTTATTACTATGACATCAGGTCAAGGTGCAGTCAATGAATTTGGGAGTAGTGGGTTACAATAATCTGGAATTATTACGGATTAATAGTTGTATAATTATTATGAAGGTGGATTTAGTAGTAAAATAAAGATAAAATATTTATATGAAATGAGCTCTGGAGTGTGTACATATCGCCCGTCGCTCTCTCCTTTAAGGAGAGATAAGTCGTAACATAGTAGATGTACTGGAAAGTGCCTCTAGATAGTCAGGGTATAGCTAAATAGTTGAGCATTTCATTTACACTGAATTAATTTCTGTGCAATTCAGAATACCTTGAAGATGAACATATTGTTATTTTTTAATAGGAAAAATAATTTCAAAAATTATAAATTAAGTAACTAGTAATGAAAAATTGGATTAACGATAGAATAATAGTACTGAAAAGGAAATATGAAATAAATTGAAAATTAATTTTTAAAGAAGCAGATATTAATAATTGTACCTTGTGTATCAGGGAACTATTAATAAATTTTATTTATTTTAAAATTCCCAAAAAAGAAAGATCTAATAATTTATAAGTGTTTATGTGTCATTATAATTTTTAATAAATTATTAGTAGTGAAATATTAATCGGTTTCTTTGATATTTGGTTTCCTAAGAAATAAATTTAATTTATTTTTTTGTTTATTTTATCTAAATTATTAGTAAAGATAACTTTAAAGTTAGGGTGTGAGGGATTAGCTTCTAACCCAATTAAAAATTATGTTCAATTTGTAATAAGTATGTTGTGTTTTTATGCTTAGAAATAGCAATAATTAAAAATAATGTTATAATTTACATTTATTAATGAAATTATTTTTATTAGAGTTTACATTATATATTAGGATGAATACTAAAATTTGTAAAGAATATAGTTAATATGGTTATGAGTAGAATAATTATTATAAGAGTTTTTATTTTTAAATTACAATTAAGGAACTCGGCAAATATATTTTTCGCCTGTTTATCAAAAACATCTCCTTATGATTTAGTATAAGGTATAGCCTGCCCTATGAATTATTTTTAAATGGCCGCGGTATTTTGACCGTGCGAAGGTAGCATAATCATTAGTCTCTTAATTGGAGGCTGGTATGAATGGCTGGACGAGAAAGTTTCTGTCTCTATTGTAAAGTTTGAATTTTATTTTTAAGTGAAAAAGCTTAAATGTTTTTGAGGGACGATAAGACCCTATGGATCTTTATATGAATTAATGGTAAAAAGTCTAGTAGTTACGGCTTATGATTAATAAATATTGTGTTGGGGCGACTGAAAGAAATAATGATCTCTTTTTAATAATAAATATAATTTTATAGAAATATAATGACCCTTAATTTTGGTTTATAAGACTAAGTTACCCTAGGGATAACAGCGTAATTTTTTCAGAGAGTTCTTATCGATGAAAAAGTTTGCGACCTCGATGTTGGATTAAGATATCCTTACGGCGCAGCTGTTGTAAAGGAAAGTCTGTTCGACTTTTAAATTCTTACATGATCTGAGTTCAAACCGGCGTGAGCCAGGTTGGTTTCTATCTTCAAAATTTTTATTTCATTTTAGTACGAAAGGATTAAATGAGGGAAGTATTGCTTTATATTAAGAACAATATTAATAAATTTTACTAATTTGGCAGAGAAGTGTGTTAGATTTAGAATCTACTTATGTGAATATATCACAATTAGTACCTCACCTTATGAGGAGTGTTTTTTTTATTAAGTTATTTAATATCAGGTATCGGGGTTCTTGTGGGAGTAGCTTTTCTTACTTTATTTGAGCGTAAATTATTAGGGTATATTCAATTACGAAAAGGTCCTAATAGGGTAGGGTTGACTGGTATTTTACAACCTTTTGCGGATGCTATTAAATTATTTATTAAAGAACAAACTTTCCCCTTTATATCTAATTATCTACCATATTATATTGCTCCGGTTATTAGTTTAAGTATTTCGTTATTAATTTGGATTTCTATTCCTTGAGGTAATGTAATAATTAATAGAGATTTAATGATTTTATTTTTACTTTGTTGTATTAGAATTAGAGTTTATAGTCTTTTAGCAGCAGGGTGATCTTCTAATTCTAAGTATTCTTTATTAGGAGCTTTGCGTGCAGTAGCTCAAACTATTTCTTATGAGGTAAGTTTGGCTTTGATTTTGTTATCTTTTGTTATATTAATTTCGAATTATAAAGTTTTTCAATTTGTTTTAAATCAGAATTTTGTATGATTTCTTTTTATTAGACCTTTATTAGCTCTTTTATGGTTTGTATCTTGTTTAGCTGAAACGAATCGCACTCCATTTGATTTTGCTGAGGGTGAATCGGAGTTAGTATCAGGGTTTAACACAGAGTATAGAAGTGGCGGATTTGCTTTAATTATATTGTCAGAATACACTAGTATTTTATTTATAAGAACATTATTTGTTATAATTTTTTTAGGAGGGTGAACTAATTTGTTTGTATTAAAGTTTTTATTTATTGTTTTTATGTTTGTGTGGGTGCGAGGTACTTTACCTCGGTTTCGATATGATAAGTTAATATTTTTAGCTTGAAAGTCATTTTTGCCAATTTCTTTAAATTATTTGATATTCTTTTCGGGCTATTTAATATTATTTTAATTCATTGCTTTAAGAATATTAAAAATTATCAAAGGGTTCGAAACCTTTATTTCTTATTTTCAAGACAAGTGCTTTCTTTCAGCCAGATAATTAAAGTAAGTAATCTCAGAATTTAAGGAGAAGAGGATTAATTATATAGTAAGAAAAATAAATTACAGTTAAGATTTGCCCTGTAATAATATATGGTTCTTCTACGGGGCGGGCTCCGATTCAAGTTAATAAAATTACAATAGACACTAAAGTTCAGAAAAATATTTGTCTTATAGGGTAAAATTCTAACCCACGAAATTTTCTATGGTGGATTATTGGTAACACAATTAGAATTAAGATTGATATTAGTAATGCTATAACCCCTCCTAATTTATTTGGTACAGAGCGAAGAATGGCATATGCAAATAAAAAATATCACTCCGGTTGGATATGGGCCGGGGTAACTAATGGGTTAGCAGGAATAAAGTTATCAGGGTCTCCTAAAAAATAGGGTTCAATTAATCTAAGTAAAACTAGTATTGTAATTGTAATTATGAAACCCACTAAATCTTTAATACTAAAATATGGATGGAAGGGGATTTTATCACTGTTTCTATTTACACCTACGGGATTATTTGATCCTCTTTGATGTAAGAAAAGTAAATGAATTATTGTTATAGCTCTAATAATAAAAGGTAATAAAAAATGGATTGTGAAAAATCGAGTTAAGGTAGGGTTATCTACTGCAAACCCCCCTCAAATTCATTGAACGACGGTATTTCCTAAGTAAGGAATAGCAGATACAAGGTTAGTAATTACTGTAGCTCCTCAGAAAGATATTTGTCCTCAGGGTAATACATATCCTATAAAAGCGGTTCCTATTACTAATAATAAAAGAATTACTCCTACTATTCATGTTGTGGTAAATAAATAGGAACCATAGTACATTCCCCGTCCGATGTGTAAGTATAGACAGATAAAAAAAATGGACGCACCATTTGCATGTAGAGTTCGTAGTAATCAACCATAGTTAACATCACGACAAATATGGGCTAATCTGGAAAAAGCTAGGTCTAAATTAGCTGAGTAATGTATAGATAAAAATAATCCTGTAAAGATTTGAATCCCTAAGCATAAACCTAGAAGAGATCCAATATTTCATCAAATATTGATATTGGAGGGGGCAGGGAGATCAATTAGAGAATTATTAATAATTTTAAGTAGAGGGTGAGATTTGCGTATAGTTAACATTATTTTTGTAGTCGTAGGGGGCTGGTATCAAATTTAGTAATATTTACTACTACTATTAAACATAATAACAAATATGTAATTAAAAAGAGTGTTATTTGAAATATTAATGGGGTATAAATTTTACTAAGCAGTAATTTGTATCTCAATATTATTGTTCAATTTTCTGTTATTAAAATATTTCATGAATCTTCAAATTTGGAGTTAATAATTATAAAAATTAAGATTCTAAATATTAAATTTAAAATGAAGTTATTGGTATTAAATTTAAATATCTCATTTGAAGCCAGTCTGGAAATGTAGATGAATAATACTAATAAACCTCCTAAAAAAATTAAAAAAAGTGTGTATGAGAATCAATAATTTAAAAATAGTGTCCCGGATATAAGACAAACTAAAAGGGTTTGAAAGATTAATCTGAGTCCTATAGATAAAGGATGACTAAGAGTTAAAAATAAAAAAGAATTTAATAGTAAGAAAATTGATATAATATTATAAGTTATCATTAAATACAAGAAGTAGTTTAAAAAGAATATGAGCTTTGGAAGCTTACGGTGTAATATATTATTTTCTTGATAAACCACCTTAAAAGAAAAATTCTTATCTTTGATTTACAAGACCAATATTCTTTTTAAACTATTAAGGTTAAAATTAATAATGTTAAATAATTTTAGTGGGTTTCCTATATGAGGGTATCTTGGGTTAATTATGATATTGACAGCGCTAGGAGTATTTGTTTTTTATCGGCGCCATCTCTTAGCTATTTTGATAAGATTAGAAGGAATAATACTTGGTCAATTTTTTTTAATAATAAACATATTTATATTATTGGGATATGAGCTCTATTTTATTTTAATATTTCTGGTTTTAATGGTATGTGAAGCAGCCTTAGGGTTATCTATTTTAGTATCTATTGTACGATCTCATGGAAATGATTATTTTAATTCTTTAACCATTTTACAATGTTAAAAATTTTATTAGTAACCTTGTTTCTGACCCCCATTGTTTTGCTTAATTGTTGAATTACTATAACTATAAGATTTTTATTTTTGTGTTTATATTGGTGATTAATAGGGACAAATTTAGGAAGTTTGTTTTTTTTGGAGTTATCCTTTAATGCTGTTTCTTATATCTTAATTTTATTATTGGTTTGATTATTAATTTTGATATTAATGAGAAGTTATAAACTTCAATATACCTTGGGTAGAAATATGTTTTTATTTTTAATATTTATACTTTTGTTATTTTTAGAGATAAGATTTTTAACTTCAGATTATTTATTTTTTTACATTATATTTGAATCATCTTTAATTCCTACTTATTTACTTATTTTAGGTTGGGGGTACCAGCCAGAACGTATACAAGCGAGTTTATATTTTCTATTTTATACTTTAGTTGCATCTTTACCATTATTAATTTGTTTTTTTGTGATATATTTTGATACCGGTTTATTAAATATGTGTTACTTTAGATATTATTCTTATTTTTCAAATTCATTATTTTTTATTTTTTTAACTATGGCTTTTTTGGTTAAAATACCTATATATTTTTTTCATTTGTGATTACCTAAAGCGCATGTAGAAGCTCCTATTGCTGGATCAATAATTTTAGCAGGGATTTTACTTAAATTAGGAGGGTACGGTTTAATACGGGTGTTATATATTAATATTTATCATATAATTATTTTAGCTCCTATAATTATTAGAGTTAGAATAGTAGGGGCCGTGCTGACGAGTTTTATTTGTTTGTGTCAAAGAGATATTAAATCTTTGATTGCATATTCTTCAGTGGCTCATATAGGTCTAGTGTTAGGAGGGGTGTATAGTTTGTATTTTTGAGGATGAAACGGGGCATTAATTATAATAATTGCCCACGGGTTGGCTTCGTCCGGCATATTTTGCTTAGCAAATATGTCCTATGAGCGAATTAATTCGCGGAGTTTACTGTTAACACGTGGTATGTTAAGTTTATTTCCTAGATTATCCATTTGATGATTTTTGCTTTCTGCTGTAAACATAGCTTCTCCTCCATCGTTAAATTTATTTGGTGAAATTTCTTTAATTAATTCTTTAGTAAGTTGAAGAGTATGATTAATGATCTTAATTAGTTTAATTTCATTTTTTGCTGCAGCTTATTCCCTTTATTTATATTCTTGTTCTCAACATGGAGTTTCAATTAATAGAGTTATTTCTAGTGGTCCTGCGTCTTTACGTGAATTATTTTTAAGATTTCTGCATTGGATACCTTTGAATTTGTTAATTTTTTTTTGTTGAGATTGGATTTATTTTCATAGTTTAAAATAAGAATAGAGGTTTGTGGCGCCTCTGGTGTGAAATCACTGAAGATAATGAATATTGTAATATTTTATCATATTATTTCTGTAAGATTTTATTTTTTAAGCCTAGGAGTGTTTATCTTAGGCTTAAATACAATAATAACGCAAGTAAGAATATTTTTTGAGTTTAATTTTTTTTGTATTAATAGAGTTACTCTATCAGGTACTTTTTTAGTTGATTGAATTTCTTGTTTTTTTATTAGTATTGTTCTTTTTATTTCTGCTACGGTTGTTCTTTATAGATGAAGATATATGTATCATGACTTATGGTCTAATCGATTTATTTTAATTGTTGCTATATTTGTATTTACAATAATTTTATTAATTAGAAGTCCTAATTTAATTAGAATTTTATTGGGGTGGGATGGCTTGGGTCTTGTTTCTTATGCTTTAGTTATTTATTATCAAAATAGAAAATCTTCAGCAGCTGGTATATTAACAGCTTTATCTAATCGTATTGGAGATGTTTGTTTTTTATTGTCTATTTCATGGTGAATAATATTGGGGGATTATAGATTTTTACCCTATTTCCAATGAGATAAATTATTTGATTTAAATTCTTTAATAATTTTGTCTTTTGTTATTATTTTAGCAGGAATAACTAAAAGAGCTCAAATTCCTTTTTCTTCCTGGCTACCTGCTGCAATAGCAGCTCCAACCCCTGTTTCAGCCTTAGTTCATTCTTCTACATTAGTGACGGCGGGGGTGTATTTATTAATTCGGTTTTATCCTTTATTAGATGGAACTTTAATACTAGATGTATTATTATGTTTATCAGCTAGAACTATATTTATAGCTGGTATAGCAGCTATTTATGAATATGACTTAAAAAAAGTAATTGCTTTATCAACTTTAAGACAGCTCGGAATTATAATATTTTCTGTATCTATGGGGTTTCCTGTTTTGGCTTTTTTTCATTTAATTATACATGCTTTGTTTAAAGCTTTGTTATTTTTATGTGCTGGTGTGTTTATTCATCAAATAAACGGCTGGCAAGATATTCGTAAAATAGGAGGGGTTAGTCTAAGATTTCCTCTAACTAGAAGTTATTTTAATATAGCTAATTTAGCATTATGTGGGATACCTTTTTTAGCAGGATTTTATTCTAAAGATGCTATTATTGAGCTGGCTTTAATAAGATATATAAATAGTTTTGTACTAATTTTATTAATTATTTCCACTATTTTAACAGGAGTTTACTCATTTCGGTTGGCTTATTTTTCTATATTAATACCTCCTGGATTTATAGGAATGTCAAAATTTTTAGATGAAGATACTAGTATAATTAATCCTATATTTTTTTTAGGGGTATGTGGAATTGTCGGGGGGACTGTGTTTAGTTGGCTTATTTTTCCTTACCCAATTTTAACAATTTTACCTGTTTATATTAAAATAACAGCGTTAATCTGCGGGTGCGTAGGGATTTTTTTGAGAATATTATTTACAAGAGTTAGTATAGTTAATAATTTTTTATTTTGTTATATAACTAAGAATTTTATTGTTATAATGTGATTTTTACCATATTTATCAGGTCATTTAATTAGAATTTGCAGTTTACCTTTGGGGAAGATAGTAAGAAGCTATTTAGATCAAGGGTGGCTCGAGAAAACAGGGGCTCAAGGCTTTTATGAAAAATTATTAAAAATATTTAATATTATTATTATTTTACAAAAATCCTCGATAAAGTCTTATTTTTTTTTGTTTATTTGTAGTCTTTTTTTAGGGTTAGTACTAATATGATTTTAGTTTTTATAGCTTATAGAGAGCGTAGCACTGAAGATGCTAAAGAAATTTTTTAAATTTAAAAACATATCATTAAAAAATTAATTTTTATTTTTACAATGAAAACGTAATGTTTTAGATAAACTATAATGATAAGAATATAAACGGAGTTTAACCGCTTAAAACAAGAGTTAGCAGCTCTGTTTTTTCTTTTATTCTCTTGATTGAGAGGAATTTAACTTCTTATATATCATTAACAGTGATCTGCCTTTCGTTGGCTTCAATCAATAAGTCAGGGTTAAGTAACCATATGTCTAGGTCGAAACTAGCTGCAATAATTCGCTTCTAACTTAAGGAAGACTAATTTTAGTACCTTTTGGATGCAAACCAAATGTTATGCTTAACTACATCCCTTAATTTATTCTGATCAATCAAGAGCGCCTTGATTTCATTCATAATAAAGTCCTGTTAATAAAATTGCAATAAAAAAAAAAAGCGTGATGGTTCATTGAGCAGTTCTTATTAGAGTTGGGTAAAAAACAAATGGTAAAAGGAGGGCAATCTCTACATCAAAGATAAGAAAAATTATAGTGACTAAAAAGAAACGTAGTGAAAATGGGATACGAGCATTATTTAATGGGTCGAATCCACATTCAAAAGGAGAATTTTTTTCTCGATCTCTAAATGTTTTTTTTGATAAAAATCTAGCAATTACTATTATTAAAATTACAATTATAAAAAATAAAATTGAGACGGTAGCTATGATTAAAATTACTTTTTCCGTGAAGACGGTCCTATTGATTGGAAGTCAATTATACATTATACTAAAAAAGTATTTTTTAGTGGTTATCCTCCTCATCAATAGATTGAAATATAAAGGAATAATCAAACAACATCTACAAAATGTCAATATCAAGCAGCTGCTTCAAAGCCAAAATGGTGTTCATTAGAAAAGTGATGTAATATATGGCGTAAAAGACAAATTAATAAAAATCTAGTTCCGATTAATACATGTAATCCGTGAAATCCAGTAGCTACAAAAAATGAAGACCCATAAACTCCATCCGCGATAGTGAAAGGTGCTTCTACATATTCAAATGTTTGGAGAATAGTAAAATAGATTCCCAAAATTACAGTTAATATTAAACCTTGTTTACATTGGGAATAGTTGTTCTCTATTAAACCATGGTGTGCCCATGTAATTACAACCCCTGAGGCCAATAAAATAGCTGTGTTTAATAAAGGAATTTGAAAGGGGTTAAATGGTTGGATACCAACTGGAGGTCAAGACGAGCCTAATTCTGTAGCCGGGGCTAATCTGCTATGAAAAAAAGCTCAAAAGAAAGAAGCGAAAAATAATACTTCTGAGATAATAAAGAGAATTATTCCCCATCGTAAACCCAGGGTAACTATATAAGTATGATGGCCTTGAAAGGTTCCTTCTCGGGTGATATCTCGTCATCATTGTACTATAATTAATAAAATAATAATTAAACCTAATATAAATAGATTAATTTTGAATGTGTGGAATCATTGGGCGATTCCGGAAGTTAAAATTAAAGCGCCAGTCGCGCCCAAAATTGGTCAGGGGCTTTGATCTACAAGGTGGAATGGTTGGTTTGTTTTCATTATCATTACGATGTTTCACTAGAATATAATGTACTTAAAATAGCAAAGACATAGGCTTGAATTACAGCTACGGCTGATTCTAATATAAGTAATATAATTTGAGTTGAAATTAATAAGGTTAGAATTAAACTGGAACTGTTAGGACCTTGGTTTCCTAGAAGTGTTAAAAGTAAATGGCCAGCAATTATATTTGCTGCTAATCGTACGGCTAATGTACCAGGTCGAATTAGATTTCTAATAGTTTCAATACATACTATAAAAGGTATAAGGATAGAAGGAGTACCTTGTGGCACTAAATGAGCAAATATATGTTGAGTGTGATTTATTCATCCATAACACATAAATCTAATTCATATGGGAAAAGAAAGGGCTAATGTTATTGAAAGATGACTGGTACTTGTAAAAATATAGGGAAAAAGCCCTAAAAAATTATTAAAAATAATAAAAATGAATAAGCTGATAAATATTAATGTTCTACCTATTGAGTTTGAATTTAATAGAGTTTTAAATTCTACGTGTAAGGAAGATATAATAGAGGATCAAACAAAATGCAATCGACTAGGGATAAGTCAGAATATACTAGGTACAAATATTAATAATAAGAGAGATCTTAGTCAATTTAAAGGTAGTCCTATGGAGGTAGAAGGGTCAAAAACAGAAAACAGGTTAGTTATCATTTTCAATTAAAAGAATTAGTTGAGTTTAGGTTAATTAATTGAGAGTTATAAAGATAATTAATATGAAAATAAACAAAACAGGTTATTATTAAATAAATTAAAATAAATAAGATAAATAAAATAAGTCAATTTAAAGGGGCTATTTGTGGAATTAGATATCGTCTTAATTAGACATTTTAAGCTTGACAAACTTATATTTTTTTGTTAAATTAGATTTCTCATAAGAAACAATCGTAATTTTGTTATTTTTGAGTTTAAGAGACTCATGCTTTCTTTCAGCCATCTTATGATTATTAATTAGATGAAATTCACATTAAAAAATTTTTTGTGGTAATACTTTCAATTACAATGGGTATAAATCTATGGTTTGCCCCACAAATTTCTGAGCATTGCCCAAAAAATAAACCAGGGCGGTTAATAAATAAACTTAGTTGATTTAAACGCCCTGGAACTGCATCTACTTTAATTCCTAATGAGGGGATAGTTCAGGAATGTAATACATCGGCTGCACTTACTAATAAGCGAATTTGTGTATTAAATGGTATTACTAGTCGATTATCGACGTCTAATAAACGAAACTCATTAATTAATAGATCTTGGGTGGGGATCATATAAGAGTCAAATTCAATTCTTGTAAAATCTGAGTATTCATATCTTCAATATCATTGATGACCTAAAGCTTTAATTGTTAAAGATGGTTCATTAACTTCATCAAGTAGGTATAAAAGTCGTAAGGATGGGAGAGCGATAGAAATCAAGATTAAAGCTGGAAATACAGTTCAGATAATTTCAATTAATTGACCATCTAATAGATAACGATTAGTAAAAGAGTTAATTATTAGTCTTCTTATAAAATAACCCACTAAAATAGTAATAAGAATTAATACTAATATTGCGTGATCGTGAAAAAAAATTAGTTGTTCTATTAAAGGTGAAGCACCATCCTGAAAACCTAGCTGTAATCATGTTGCCATTGTGTTCTAAAAAAGAAAATTTCATTCTTATTTATGGAGCTTAAATCCATTGCACTTATCTGCCATTTTAGAAATGTGTAATATGAGGGAGTTCTATATAACTATGATCAGCAGGGGGAAGGTTATGTGTTCATTCAATTGATGAGGTTAAATTAAGGGAAAATAGAACTGGTCGTTGAGCAATTATTGATTCTCAAATAATAAAAATAAATGCTAATGTAGCAACAAAGGAAATTATTGAGCCAATAGATGATACCACATTTCAGGATGTATAAGCATCTGGGTAATCTGAGTATCGACGTGGTATTCCAGCAAGCCCTAAAAAATGCTGAGGGAAAAAAGTTAAATTCACCCCTACAAATATTGTAAAAAAATGAGCCTTCAATCAGCTAGGGTTTATTGTTACTCCCGCAAATAAGGGAAATCAGTGTGTAAAACCAGCTAAAATAGCAAATACAGCCCCTATAGAAAGTACATAATGAAAATGGGCTACAACATAGTAAGTGTCATGAAGAATAATATCAATTCTAGAATTAGCTAAAACTACTCCTGTTAAACCCCCTACAGTAAATAAAAATACAAATCCTAAAGCTCATAATAGAGAAGGAGAAAATGTAAACTGAGTGCCGTGTAAAGTTCCTAACCAACTAAAAATTTTAATTCCTGTTGGAACGGCAATAATTATAGTTGCAGCAGTAAAATACGCGCGTGTGTCTACATCTATTCCTACTGTAAATATATGATGGGCTCAAACAACAAACCCTAATACTCCAATTGCTAATATGGCGTAAATTATTCCTAGGGTTCCGAAGGCTTCTTTTTTACCTCTTTCTTGACTGATGATGTGTGAAATTATACCAAAACCAGGTAAAATAAGGATGTATACTTCCGGGTGCCCAAAAAATCAAAATAAATGTTGGTATAAAATTGGGTCTCCTCCCCCCGCCGGGTCAAAAAAGGATGTGTTTAAATTTCGATCTGTTAGGAGTATAGTGATAGCCCCAGCTAAAACAGGCAAAGAGAGTAGTAAGAGAAGAGCAGTAATTGCTACAGATCAAACAAAAAGAGGAATTCGGTCTAAAGACATACCTGTAGTTCGTATATTAATAATTGTTGTGATAAAATTAATTGCCCCTAAAATCGAGGAAATACCAGCCAAGTGTAAAGAAAAAATTCTTAAATCTACTGAAGCTCCTGCGTGTGCGATACCTCTTGATAGAGGTGGATAGACAGTTCAACCTGTTCCAGCACCTCTTTCTACAGCACCACCTGTTAGTAATAATATTAAAGCTGGTGGTAGTAATCAAAATCTTATATTGTTAAGTCGAGGAAAAGCTATATCAGGAGCTCCTAGTATAAGGGGTACTAATCAATTACCAAATCCCCCAATCAAAATAGGTATTACCATAAAAAAAATTATAATAAAAGCATGGGCAGTTACAACTACATTATAGATTTGGTCATCTCCAATTAAACTTCCAGGTTGACCCAATTCTGCTCGAATTAAAAGACTTAAAGCTGTTCCTACTATTCCTGCTCACGCCCCAAAAATTAAATAAAGTGTCCCAATATCCTTATGATTTGTTGAATAAAGTCAACGTCGCAATATAGTGGCTGACAAAAGTATTAGACTGTAAATCTAATTATAAGGTTTATACCTTCTATATTAATGATTTTATAGTTTAACACAAAATTTGAGATTGTAAATCTAACTATAAGGTTTACATCTTCTATATTAATGATTTTATAGTTTAATACAAAATTTGAGATTGCAAATCTTAAGATGCAGTGTAGCTAAAATCTAAGAAATTTTTCTTAATTAAAGCTTTGAAGGCTCATAGTTTATTTAACTTAAGATTTTACTACTATAAAAAATAAATTCAATTACATAAAAACATACCAAAAATAGATACGGATGATAAAAAAATATTGAAAATATTTATTTTAAAATTTAATTTTTTATTTCATATACTTTTTCTGTATAAAAGGTTTCTGTTAAATGAGATTCGTATATAATAATATAGAGTGATTAAAGTAGAAACAATTAATCCTATTAAAGTAATAATTATTATCATAGCGCTAGCGTTTTTAATAATTAACCATTTTGGTACAAATCCTAAAAATGGTGGTAAACCTCTTAGAGAGAATATATTTATAAAACAAATTAATTTAATTATGGGATTTAAAGATAAACTTGAATTAATTTGGGGTACTGAAGTTAATTGGTAGTATCTAAATATTTGAACAATTGAAGACAAAATAATAATATAAATACCAAAATAAATTCATATTATTGAATTATTAATAATTAAAGCTAAAAGTAATCAACCTATATGATTGATTGAGGAAAATGCTATTATTGATCGTAAGAGATTTAAATTAAATCCCCCAACACCCCCAGTGATACCTCTTAAAAGAGCTGCTGTTAGAATAATCTTTGTATAGGTAAAAGAAATAAATGTTAATAATAAGAGAGGGCTAATTTTTTGGACAGTTGCTAAAATTAAAAATTTATTTCAAGAAAGTCCTTCTGCTACAACAGGGAACCATATATGAAAGGGAGAAGACCCTAATTTAAGTAGTAATCTTATTATTAGTATAATAATGAAAGGGGACGAAAAAGTGAGACTAAATAAAGCACTAAAAATAAAAACAATAGAAGCTAATGCTTGAGTTAAAAAATATTTTAGTCTTGCTTCGGTTAATTGTTGATTATTTTTTGTTATTAAAATAGGGATGAATCTTAAAATATTAAGTTCAAGTCCAATTCAAGCAGAAAATCAGGAATTTGAAGAAATTACAATTATTAATCTTAGTAATAGTATTGAAAAAAAATATATAAACCGAGGATTTATCAAAATTAATAAAGAGAGTACCTCTATCAGTGGGGTATGAGCCCATTAGCTTTAATATTAGCTTACTTTATTTGTTAATGTAGAGAGCATAAGAGGTTTTGATTCTCTAAGCGTTAGTGCAATTCTATCACAAATAATTGAGGTAGGTAGCTACATTATTTACCCTATCAAGGTAATCCTTTAATCAGGCACTCAATT